AAGAAGATTGTTTACGAAGACAAACAAATACAAATTCACATTCGAATACATAAAAATTATATAGGAACTGAAATAGTCTTTTATTTTCGTTTGAAAAAACATAAATAGATTTCTTCGAAGTAATGAGACTATTCCAATTATGATATTCGTGGAGAAAGAATCGCAATAAATGCAAAGAGGGAACATCTTGGATACGACATTGAAGGATTTGAACCAGGATTTCCAAATGGATAGGATGGGGTATTAGTATATCTGAGACATAGTTTAAATGTGATAATTTGTCCTCTAAAAAGGGGAATATTGAATGAATAGATCGTAAATTCTGAAATTGTGGTATTTCTTTTTCTTCGGGAGAAGGTACTAAGCGCAGCGAAAATGGAATTTCCATAATGACTGCAAAACCTTCTGATATCATCCGAGAAAAAAAATGAGAATAAAAATAATTGTTGTGCCCAATGAATCGATTTTGATTCGAATGATTAACCGAATTAATCAAATAATTTTGTTGATACATTCGAATAATTAAACGTTTCACAAGTACTGAACTAGATTTATTGTCATTATCAATAATTTCCGCGGGTTCATAAAAAATCGAACCATTTAAACCATGATCATGAGCAAATGCATAAATATACTCCTTAAAAAGAAGCGGATATAGGAAGTGTTGTTTCCGAGATCTAGCTTTTTCTAAATATCCTTGTAATTGTTTCATTTACATTTCTACTTGACGGGAGGAATTTCTTGGTTTATCAAATGATACATAGTGCAATATGGTCAGAACAGGGTATGTATAATGTATTGTATTATATATAGTTTATATATAGTTTAATATTTTAGATATAGTGTTTTATATTAGGAAAATATATAGTATAAAAATATAGTAAGAAAAAAATCTACCCCGGAAAAAAAACAGGGAATCCAATCAACAAATCTTTTTCCTTTCCTTTTCTATCCAATTAGTTGATATTCGTTATAATTACAAAAGGATAAAAAATCCTTTATTTTTGCAACCCAATCGCTCTTTTGACTTTGGAATAAATTCGCTTTATCAATATACTGTTTCTTCTACACATCCGTCTACAATCCATAATAATGAATAATTAGGATTCATTAAATAAAATCAATGGTCCACGCACATGGGAACCTATCCTTTCCCGCATCAGGCACTAATTTATTTTTAACGTCTAATTAGATCGGGTAATCATTCAAATTAAGAACATAAGCTCGTTGCTTTTTATTTTACCGGAATTGGAACCATAGGGCTCTATCCATTTATTCACTAGACCCAACTGTAAATGGGAATCTTTTTTGTCCCTCAAAAATCAAAACAATTTTTTTGAACTGTAATGATCCGCTAAAAAAAACTCCAAGTTTTACTTTCATTTTACTTTATTAATTAAATTTGACTTTATTAATTAATTTAATAATTAATAAAATAGAAAATAATAAATAAATTTTCTTACGACATGCTGTTTTTTCCATTCATTACCTTTGAGGATCAGTCGTGGTCTTATAGACTCTACCAAGAGTCTGGACGAATTCGTTGCTTCATCCAAATGTGTAAAAGATCATAGTCGCACTTAAAAGCCGAGTACTCTACCGTTGAGTTAGCAACCCGAATAAATAGGATATGTAGATACGATCAAAATAAAAAATTCAATTGAATTGCACTGTCCAATCTTGTCAAAACATTGAACTAGCAACACATCGAAAAGAAATATTTTATAATCAATTATAAACACGCAAATCCAAAAATGAGCGGATAGAATTCAAAAATATTACCAATCGAAATGTAAAAGTTGTGACAGACCACCCATTCTTTTTTTCAATTTTTTTTTTTTTCCTTAATCAATCCATTTTCTATGAGAGTAAATGCGGAGCAAGGCAAACCCATCATTTTAGTGAAGTGAAGGAAAGAAAAACCAATATGGGGTGGGGATAAACAGATCTATTTATCTACGATCAAATTATATTTGTTCGATACACCATTGTCAATATAAGCGCAATGTTGAGAAAACAAATCGAAGTAAATATAAAATAAAGACTTGTGTTGGATTGGCACAACATAAACATAAATAAGAAATTCGAATGGAAAAAATTAAGGAAAAGTAAAAAAAAAGCACCGGTTGATTCAATCAATTAAAGGTACAATAAGCAAGATTTACCCCTTGTTTGTTGGTAAAGTTATTCATTAGTAAATTGAATTCCTACGCCAAGAAAAAAGTAAATAAATATGAATAAAGCAAGAAAAAGTAAAATAAGGTGTAAATAATTACACAAAACTAGATACTAGTAACCTCCCCTACTTTGTTTATTTATTAATTTTAATTTCGTTTTTTCCTTTAATTAACTCGAAGTTCCTTCTTTAAAAAATTCTGCTTTCCTTAAAATATCATAAACCGTTCCTGTAGGTTGAGCGCCTTTTTCAAGGAAATATAAAATAGCGGGAACGTTTAAATAAGTTTGATTCTTGATCGGATCGTAAAAACCCACTTTTCGAAGATCTCTTCCTTCTCTTCGGGATCGAACATCAATTGCAACGATTCGATAGATAGCTCATTGGGATAGATGTAAATAAACAAAGCCCCCCCTAGAAACGTATAAGAGGTTTTCTCCTCATACGGCTCGAGAAAAATGATTCGTATTTCTGTAAGCAAATGGATCCAGAAAACCGTGAATTAGACTATGATTTAAATTCAGTCCTTTTTTGTTCTTCCTTTACAGAAAAAAATAAATCTTATTTATACTCATAACTCAAGTTGGGTAATTGTGACAGAATTCTAAGGAAAATCCTTATACATTTATTGAGCCGTCTCTAAACTCTTTTGTTTGTCTCATCCGGAATCTATTTATTTTTATTCCTCATTCTGATCCAATTATTGAGCCAATTGAAAATAGTGTTTCCTTGTTCCGGAATCCTTTATCTTTGCTTTGTGAAATCATTGGGTTTAGACATTACTTCGGGGATCCTTATTCCTTTCAAAATGGCAGCAACATACCTTTTTTATTTCTTTCTGTTATTTCTTTCTATATAAATAGAAATATGAACGATTGATTCCCTTGTTATACACTTTTGATCAAAATGGTTTTACCAAGTTCGAAAAATTTTACTTTTTTGCAAACTTATTCGAATTTTAACCTTTCCATATAGATATATATTGAGGATATACTTACAAAGTTGGTCTAACTTATTGATTTTCACTAACCCTAGATTCTATCCCTTGATAAATGAATCAATTAATCCTTTCTTCTCGAGCTCCATCATGTACTCTTTACTTACAATCCAACACAAATTGTGTTCTTAGCAGAACAGAACAAACTATGTCGAGCCAAGAGCATCTTCATTACTATGGAAAATGGTGGATGTAAAAATCCACAATCGATCATGTCCTTCAAGTCGCACGTTGCTTTCTACCACATCGTTTCAAACGAAGTTTTACCATAACATTCCTCTAATTTAATTTCAAAGCAGTATGGAATTGATTCAATATGGAATCGTGAATAGTCATTGGTCCCATCAGTATATATCCATACTTATCTATCCATAGATAGATAGATAAGTATTTATCCAGAGAAGGCTTAACAAAAATCCAATTTATTTAACCCTATATTCTTGAATGAAACATATTTATAAAAATATGAATAAACTAGTTTACGGAAGAGTTATTATTTACATCGTCAATAGATTGTTCGAGACGATTAATCCTTCATGAAGGATACATTTTTTTCGAACAAATAAACTCGAAATCTCCAAAAGAAGTTTAATAATAATAGATTTCTAATTCCAGAACAAAATCAATTATTAACCAAATAAGCTATTTCAATGACCCGAAAAGGTCGCAATATTATAGATTTCTCACACTTCTTCGAGTACTAAGAAAAAAATGAAGTAAGAAAAAACGATCTCGTATAAAGTAAAATTAAGGTCCTTACATTATTCCTTCTTTCATCTGAAAAAAGAAATCTGAATCAAGAATTAGAGGAGTATGATTTGTTCGTATCCATCATATACAACGAAAAGTTCTTACCAGTAATTAGTAATTATAGAATATTTAAAGAATCACAGATCCTTTTTGCTTAACTGAAATATCTAACCTGTTACTGAAATACAACAAGACAAACAAAATACATAATATATATCATATCAGCATAGGCCTTGTTTTTTCTACCTATTTTGTTTTACTTCAGATTCAATAATTTTTTGATCAATTCAAAAGTAAAGTAGATGGACTATACGAATTTATCCCCAATCGCTACATTCCATTGATTTACAATCATTCAGTTGAACCAGAGAATAAAAAATAGGGCCCAGATCCCTTTTTCCTATTTTTTCTTTTCTCGTGCCAACTTTAGTTAGAAGTTTTACGACCTGTGATGCAATTTAAAATTCACTACTTTTCAATCTCCACATAGAATGTGGAATTGGGATAACCTATTTATTTGATTTTTATTTACTTTTTGGTTTTGGGGAACGGAATCGATAAACCTTTCTTTCACATTTTTCACATTGCGATTCAGAGTTCATATCTGAGAATTCATAAGATTAAATTGTTCTCTTTAACAAATTTTGTCTTATGTGGAATACAATGTGATCCCATCTTTTGTTTCTGATGAAAGGGTCTGGGACGGAAGGATTCGAACCTCCGAGTAACGGGACCAAAACCCGCTGCCTTACCGCTTGGCCACGCCCCATTTCATTTCTATTATACACTAATAAACACTATTATAGATCTTGGTTATTCGTCAATCCCAACTCAAATATATAAAAACATATGAGGTATTTTGGTGCTAGGATTCAATATATGCAGATATAGAATAAAAAAATTCATTGATCATTACATGGAATTCAATTAAGATATTGTATGAAAGTAGAATTCCTTGTATTCTCATTCTTAAATGAGAATGGAAGGAGGGATTTTTTATTTGGGAGAGTCCAAAGAAAAAGAAAGATTTTTTGATCTGCCTTTTTCATTTTTCCCTTATAAAAATAACTCAATCAA